TAAAATTGTAAGAGTATATTGTGATTATGAAATTAATAAAAATTATTAATTAAAATAAGAGTTAATAAAGGTAAATATTTAAATATAGGTAGTTAGAAGCTACATTATTAGTTCTATCAAAACTATCCTTAATAATTCAGGCACTATATTATGTATATAATAATAAAATTAAAATATTAATATTATGGTAAAAAAATAGTGAGTAAATTAAGAATTAGCTTTAAGGGGGGGGGGGTGTGTTCTTAGCTAATAGAGGGGTTTAAAAGATTTATTTGTTTATAGTGGTATTTGTTAGTAAGATATTTATGGTGGTGATTATTGATAATATTACTGTAATTGTTATTAATGTTTAAGTTGATTGTAGTTTATAATATTATTTGAGAAAATAAAAAGTAATAGATTTTAAATGTAATTAGTTTATATAATATATAATATATAAGATGTAATAAATTTAATATTAATGTGTATATTATTATAATAATATTATGATATATTATAGTATAATATTATAATATAGTATTATAATATAATGTTATAATATAATGTTATAATATAATGTTATAATATAATGTTATAATATAATGTTTGTATAATGTTTGTATAATGTGCTTGTATAATATATTTGTATATTATACTTGCTATGATTGTTATAATTGTTATAATTGTTATAATTGTTATAATTGTTATAATTGTTATAATTATTATAATTGTTATAATTGTTATAATTGTTATAATTGTTATAATTGTTATAATTGTTATAATTGTTATAATTGTTATAATTGTTATAATTGTTATAATTGTTATAATTGTTATAATTGTTATAATTGTTATAATTGTTATAATTGTTATAATTRTTATAATTTTATAATTTTTATAATTGTTATAATTGTTATAATTGTTATAATTGTTATAATTGTTATAATTGTTATAATTGATTATATATATATATATATATATATATATAATTATATAATAATTATTATTATTATGATGGTGATATAATTGTTATAGTTGTTATAATTGAATTTAATTTTAAAAGATTAGAAGGTAGAAATAATAAATGTAAAGGAAGTTAGAAGGAGATTAAAATAAAGTTTAAGAATGGAATTAAAGGAAGCTAAACTTCTGTTATAGTTATTTCTTAAAAGAATAATAAGGATAAATTTGTATGAGTTTATATTAAAAATATATTGTTTTTACAATAAAGGGGGAATAATATAAAGAYAATGAAACTATATACATATATATGTCTTTATAAAAGCCTTAATTTGATTTAAACTTTCTATATATTTTAATTAGATACGATAATATTTTAATTATAATTAAAAAAYGATTATAATTTCATATTATAATTACATCTTAAACATTAAGATAAGTACCAACTATAGATCAAGTCTTTTAATTATAAGTTCTTATAARTATTTAGTGGTAAAGATACACTTTGAATTTAATTCTAAAGGATAAAGCTTTAATTTTTAAATATTATCTTTTTTGAGGGTGGAATTTAGTTTGATTGGTAATTGCTATTTAAAAAGTTAAGAGGAGTTTATATCAAGAAGAATTCCAATATACAGTTGCTCTTTCCGTGAGAGAAAGTGAAAGCAGCTGATATTGGAATTCTTCTTGAGTTTCTTTAATTTATCTTCAAACATTTAAAGCATTTTGTACAGCATTGGGATATGTAAGTAAGTATAGGAGGTTTATGAGAGTTTACTTTAGATAATGCTTATGGAAACGATACAAAATTTTGTGTTTACGATAATTATATTGACTTTTTCTATGAATTTGTGAGTTAGTATACTATATATAGTCTTTTAAATAAAAAGGAATAAATAAAGGTAATATATTAAAATAAGTAGTATAAGGAATTTTTTCTTTCTATTATAATTGAATTTTATTTAATTTTTATTATAAGTGTTTATGTGTTAAATAGTATAAATAATGTTTGATTCTGGTTTAAGGTCTTTGTTGTATTATTAATTTATCACATGAAAATTGTTTATAAATAAGAGAGAAAGAATTAATTTTATATTAATTTTTTAAAAGTATAATTAATATAATAATTATTTATGGTCTCAGTGTAAGAATTTAATAGATATATGAGAGTGTGAATTAGTGAGTAATAAATATATAAATCTGATAAAATATTTGTGCCAGCATTCGCGGTTAGACTTTAAGGTTAAATAAAGAAAATTAGGTATAAAAGTTACTTATATAAATATGGATGTTATTTCCTAATATTAGCAGGTGAAATTGTTGTTATTTTGTAAAATTTAAAATATTTTTAAGGAAGCTAATAAGCTTTAAGGATAAACTAGGATTAGATACCCTATTATATTAAGGTTGAATGATTAAAATATTGAATCATTAGTAGTTATAATTTAAAATTTAAAGAATTTGGCGGTAATTTAGTCTTGTCAGAGGAACCTGTTTGAGTTGATCGATACACCTCGCAATATCTTACTTATTTTTAGTTTGTATACCATCATTATTAGATAATTTTTAAAAAATAAATTATTAAAATTAAGTTGTTAAAAAAATTAGATCAAGGTGCAGCTTATAAATAAGTTTAAATGGGTTACAATAAATTTTATTTATATGGAAAGGATTAGTAAGTTGAGTTTAGGAAGGAGGATTTGATAGTAATATAAGTATAATAAGCTTATATGATAAGAGCTCTAAATTATGTACATATTGCCCGTCGCTTTCATTAATTAATGAGATAAGTCGTAACATAGTAGATGTACTGGAAAGTGTATCTAGAATTATAATTGTTTATATTTATGTATTTATGTATGTGTGTGTATGTATTTGTGAGGTTAAAAATTATATTAGTTAATATGTAGGTGAGATAATGTTATATAATACATTGAATAAATATAGGTTTGTTTATATTTTAATAAGGGTTTTATATATGGGTGTATAAGCACAAAAAAATTTTGATTTTTTAAGAGATGGTTGAATTCCGTTATATATATATATATATATATATATATATATATATATATTGAATTATTCCGAAGGTGGTAGTGTATTTAGTTATATAATTGTGAGTAAAGATTTATAATTTTAATTAATTAACTATTATTTAAGTGTTAATTGTAAATAAGAAGTAATATTATAAAGGGGGTAAGCGAATTATAAGGAAAATATAAAAGAATATTTAAATTTAGTAAAATTATTTTGATATACATTGTAGTTTTATTTATTTGAGATTATTATGAAAATAGTAGAGTTTTAAATCTAAGGTTTAAAATGATTTAATACTATGGGATAAGTATTAGGTATTTTACAAAGTATAACTAAATAGAATAGCATTTCGTTTACATTGAAATTGATTATCGTGCAAATCGATTTACTTTGATATTTTATATCTTGTTAATTATAATTTAAAGAGGAATTAGATTATATTTGAAAAATAATTTATTAAGATAATTAATAGTAATTTTTAATGAATAAAGATTTATATAACTATAGTAAAGTGTACTGTAAAGGAAGGATTAAAGTGGATAGAAAAAATAAAGTAAGGATTTATTTTTGTACCTTGTGTATCAGGGAAAATTAATATGGTATTAAGTATTTTTAAAGGTCTCGAAATAAAAATAGCTAATTTTATAAGAAAATTTTTGTGGTATAAAAATTTTTAATATGAAATTAGAAGTGAAATGTTAAGCGAGTTTTATAATATCTAGTTCTCTATGAAATAAATATAATTTAGGCTTTGTAGGTAAAAATATAAGGAAAAAAAATAGAAGGGAAAAGCTTTTTATTTAAAATAACAATTGAGTAAAATAAAATAAATTTATCTAAGCTTAAAAGTAGCTATGTTTATAAAGTGTTTTAACTAAAAATACGATTAGTATTATTTTTATAAGATTTTAGTGTGTATTAGAGATTTATTTAAAATTTTATGTAATAAGATAAAATAATTTTATTAGTAGAAGCGATTATATTTAGAAAAAAAGTAGAATGATAAAAAAAATAATAATGAGTAATTAAGTGAAATAGAGGAATTCGGCAAATATTTCTTTGCCTGTTTATCAAAAACATGTTTGTTTGGAGTTATAAAGAATTTAACCTGCCCCCTGATTAACTACTAATTAAAGGGCCGCAGTATTATAACTGTGCAAAGGTAGCATAATCATTAGGTTTTTAATTGAAATCTCGTATGAATGGTTGGACAAAAGAAAGACTCTCTTTATATTAAGTTTTGAATTTAACTTTTAAGTGAAAAGGCTTAAATATTCTAAAGGGACGATAAGACCCTATAAAACTTTACATTGTCATTAATTTTGATTGAATTTATGAAATAAAAATTTTATTTGATTATTTGTTATGTTGGGGAGACATAAGTAAAATATTTTTTTAACTGCTTGATAGTTATACAATTATTAGTGAATAAGTAGAAGATCCTTTTTAAGATTAGTAGATTAAGTTACTTTAGGGATAACAGTGTAATTTCTTTTGAGAGTTCTTATCGAAAAAGAAGGTTGCAACCTCGATGTTGAATTAAAATATCTATATAATGGAGAGGTTATATAAGAAGGTCTGTTCGACCTTGAAAATTTTACATGATTTGAGTTCAAACCGGTGTAAGCCAGGTTGGTTTCTATCTTTTAGATAAAAATGATTATTTTAGTACGAAAGGAGTAAGTAGTCAAAATAATTTTGAAATTGAGTATTATTTTAGTAGTGTATATTAAATTTAGAATTTAATTATGATATAATTTATGTATTATATAATTTATATATAATATAAATAGATATTGGTAAATACAGTATATAGTAGACATAGATTAATATAAATAAATATTGGTTATATAAGAAGTAAATAAAATAAGTGAATATAATATAAATATTTGGGATATAAATATTTTAGGATATAAATATTTTAGGATATAAATATTTTAGGATATAAATATTTTAGGATATAAATATTTTAGGATATAAATATTTTAGGATATAAATATTTTAGGATATAAATATTTTAGGATATAAATATTAATATTTGGTGCTAATTATTTTGTAACAATAAAAATAAGGTAATATAAATAGGGATGAATTTTATATTATTAATAGTTAAGTATTTATTGGTATATGGATGTTTAGGAATAGTTTTATAATTTGAAATTATAAAGTGGCTGAGAAATAGGCGGTGAATTGTAAATTCACATACAAGATTTAAATGCTTCTTTATTAGGCTTTATAGTATAAAATAAATACATTGGATTGCAAGTCTAAAGATGTGTAAAATACTAAGGCTTAAGATTTAAAAATATATTTCATTTTAAGCTTTGAAGGCTTCTAGTTTATTTTAACTTAAAATCTTAAAAAAATAAAAATAATAAAGGTAAGGGGAATATAAAAGAGTTAAAAAAAATAAAAAAATTAGTTGATAAGGAAGGAATTATATTTAATTTTTTGTTAATAATTATAGTAGGATTGGTTAGTAAAAAAAAAAAGATAGTAATACGGAGGTAAAAATACAAGGTTACAAGGGTCGAGAAGAGTAAAAAAATTAAAGCAAAAAAGAGTTTATTATTGATTAAGAGCTGAATTAATATTCATTTGGGAATAAATCCAGCAAAGGGAGGTAGGCCTCCTAGAGAAAGTAAGTTAAGAGGGATGAGTAAAATGCTTATAGGATTTTTTTGATTAAATTTTATTAAATCTGATAGGGTAAAAGTTTGAAATATGTTAAAAAGAATTATAATGGATGAAGAAATAATAGAATAAAAAAGAAAGTAAATAGTTCAAAACATATCATTGATTGTAATGCTAATTAATATTCATGATATATGGTTGATTGAAGAAAAAGCTATTATTTTTTGCAGGTGTGTTGTGTTTAATCCCCCTAAAGCTCCGATAATTGCTGAAAGAATTGCTGAGAAAGAAATAATTTGTACTATAGGGGAATAAATTACAAGGTAAGAAATAAGGATTATTGGTCCAATTTTTTGTAAAGTTATAAGAAGAATTGCTTGTGGTCAAGTTAAACCTCTTATTACTTGAGGAAACCAAAAGTGGAAAGGAGCCCTACCTAGTTTTAAAAAAAGAGATGTTAAAAGGATAGAGGCTCTTATTTGAGAAAAAGTTAAAAATATACAACTTGCTATAACAAATATTGTAGATCTTATAGCTTGGATTAGAAAATATTTTAAAGCACTTTCAGAAAAATAAGAATTTATTTTAATTGTAATGAGCGGGATAAAAGATATTATATTTAGTTCCAATCCAACTCAAACTCCAAATCAAGAAGAAGAGGAGATTGATAAAAAAATACCTAAAATCAAAGTAGAAAAAAATAAAATATAAGAAAGTGGAAAGACCATTAGAAAGAGAAGAGAGTAGACTTTCATTTACAGGGTATGAACCTATTAGCTTAGAATTAGCTTATCTTTCGAGAATTATTGAAGAAGTATTGTGTGTTTTTATTAATAAATAAGGGAAATTAAGAATATATTATGTATAAATAAGTAATAAGATGTTATAATATTAAGAAGTTAATAAGGGTATTATATTAAAATAATATTTTATATATTATGAGAAATTATTTTTATAATAAATAAAATAATATTAATAATTCATTTAAATAAGTTAGATTATTAGTATATATTTGTGTGTGAATGAAAACGATAATAAATAATAATAAATAATAGATTGTTATGAATTTTAAATGGAAATATATTTAAAAATAAGAGATAAAGATAAATAGTATTTAAAGAATTGAATTTAAAATAATAGGAGGAAGAGGAGATAAATTATCTATTATTCAATAATTGTTGTTTAGAAGTTATAAAATATATTTATTTATTTTAAAATTCTGGTATGATTTGAATTTGAAGTAGGATTTTAATATGGTTAATTTATTATAAAAATAATTGTTATAATAATAATTGTTATAATAATATAATGAATACAGTGAATATAAATGTAATGGAGTAATTTTAAGATTGATGTTATTTTGGCAGATAAGATGCATTAAATTTAGGATTTAAATATATAGAAGAGTCTATAAATAGTAGAGTAATTAGTAATAATTGTTTTGTGATAATATTAATTAGAATTGTAAGTTATGTTATATTAATGGTATGTGTGTTAGTAGGTGTAGCGTTTGTAACATTGTTAGAGCGTAAAGGTTTGAGGTATATTCAAATTCGTAAAGGTCCTAATAAAGTAGGTTATGTAGGTTTATTACAGCCAATTTCTGATGCTATAAAGTTGTTTACTAAGGAGCCTACTTTTTCTATTGTATCAAATTTTTTGGTTTATTATATATGTCCTGTTTTTAGTTTATTTATTTCGTTAATTATATGGGTTGTAGTCCCTTATGAAGTAGGACTTTTAAGATTTAATTTAGGTATAATGTTTTTTTTATGTTGTTTGAGGTTTGGGGTTTATTCTACAATAGTTGCAGGATGGTCTTCAAATTGTAAATATTCTCTTTTGGGAAGGTTGCGAGCTGTAGCTCAAACTATTTCTTATGAAGTGAGATTAGCATTAATTTTATTATCTTTTATTATTTTAGTAGGGGGTTTCAATTTTGAATTGTTTAATAAATATCAGGAATTTATTTGGCTTGTTTTAGTTTCAATACCTTTAGCATTTATTTGGTTTAGATCTTGTTTAGCAGAAACAAATCGCACTCCTTTTGATTTTTCAGAAGGAGAGTCGGAATTAGTATCTGGGTTTAATACTGAGTATAGTAGAGGGGGTTTTGCTTTAATTTTTATAGCTGAGTATGCTAGAATTTTGTTTATAAGGGTTTTATTTGTAGTAGTTTTTTTAGGAGGGGGCCTTAATAGATTATTTTTTTATATCAAATGTGTTTTTATGGTATTTGTTTTTATTTGAGCACGGGGAACCCTTCCTCGATTTCGTTATGATAAGTTAATGTATTTAGCGTGAAAGAGCTATTTACCAGTATCTATTAATTATTTAGTATTTTTTATTGGGTTAAAGTTTTTTTGTTTTTGTATTTATAATTAAATTAATATATTAATGATTATTAATTATGTTTAATATGGAATTATTAATTATTTATTATAAATTATTAATTATGTTTATTATAAGATCATAGTGTATTTATTAATTAATTAAGGTAATTATATATATATATATATATATATATATATATATATATATATATATATATTGGTTTGTTATTAGTAAATTTTATAAGTTAAAAATTAATTTGAAGTAATTTATAAAATGTTTATATAATATGATAATAAGTAGTAGTTTAATTTAATTTGAATGTTAATTTAAGGAGAATAAAGAGGTTTATAATAAAATATAATTATTAAGAATTTTTCTTTTCTAATGTTTTCAAAACATTTGTTTTTAAAATTAATAAACTAAATAATCATTTTAATATTTTATCTCAGTAAATTAATATAAGAGGATTAAGTAAATAAAAAGCAAAATAAGATACAGTTAAAATCTGGCCAGTAATAATATAAGGAGATTCTACTGGACGTGCTCCGATTCAAGTTAATAATATAATAATACTTGTGAATCATCAAAATAAAATTTGATTAAAAGGATAAAAAATTAATCTTCGAAATTTTGAGGAATGAGAGAAGGGTAAAATTGCAATAATTACTACTGATAATACTAGGGCAATTACTCCACCTAGTTTATTAGGAATTGAACGGAGAATAGCATATGCAAATAGAAAATACCACTCTGGTTGAATATGAGCGGGAGTAACAAGAGGGTTAGCCGGGATAAAATTATCAGGATCTCTTAAATAATAAGGGAAAGAGAGTGAAAGGAAAAGTAAAAATAGGATTAAAATAATAAATCCTACAATGTCTTTAAAGGTAAAATAAGGATGGAAAGGTACTTTATCGGTTTGTGTTGAAATTCCCAATGGATTATTTGCACCTGAGTGGTGGAGAAATATAATATGAATTATTGAAAATGCAGCTACGATAAAAGGTAAAATAAAATGAAAAGTGAAAAATCGTGTTAAAGTAGCATTGTCTACTGAAAATCTACCCCAAATTCATTGAACTAAATCTACTCCGAGAAAAGGAATGGCTGAAAATAAGTTTGTAATTACTGTAGCCCCTCAGAATGATATTTGACCTCAGGGGAGAACATATCCTAGGAATGCCGTGGCTATTACTATAAGTAAAATTAACACACCCACTATTCAAGTATGGAAAATTATATAAGACCCGTAAAATATTCCACGTCCGACGTGGGTATAAACACAAAGAAAGAAAAAGGAGGCGCCATTGGCATGGGTAGTTCGTAATAATCATCCGTAATTTACATCTCGACAAATATGAGTTACTCTTGAGAATGCTAAGTCAATGTGGGGGGCATAGTGCATAGCTAAGAAAAGGCCAGTAATAGATTGTAAAATTAAACATAAACCTAAAAGGGACCCAAAGTTTCATAAAATTGAGATGTTTCTAGGTAAAGGCATATCAATTAAAGCATTATTAGCAATTTTAAATAATGGGTGTGATTTACGTATAGGAGAAAACATTAGTTTATTAAACGTAATGGGCCTTTAAATAAATTGATAATTTTAACTACCACTAAAAGAGTTAAAAGCAAATAAGAGATAATAAAGAGAGTAAAGTATATGGAAGGGGTATTAAAAATTCAACTTGTAATATGAGCAGTTGATGAATAAAAATTAATTGAGGAATTAGGTAAGTTGGAGAGGGAAGAAATGAAAATAGGATCTAAATAGAAAAAATAATAAAAAAATATTAAAAGAAATAAAAATGAAATTATAATTGAAGTTAAAGGAGTATAAAAAAATTCATTGGATGCTAAGGAAGCGACGTAAATAAATAATACTAATATACCTCCTAAGAAAATAAGGAATAAAGTGTATGAAAATCAGAATGAATAAGAGGTTAATCCAGCAGAAAATGAAATAATAATGGTTTGGATTAATAAGCTTAATCCTATGGCAAGAGGGTGGGTTAATCGGGTAAATAAAAATGAAGAAATAATGATTATGGGAATTATAAATATTGTAATAACAGAGGATAGTTTAAAAAAATATTAATTTTGGGGATTAAAGATGAAAATTATTTTCCTCTGAAGTTTTAAGAGACTTATTTCATTTTTGGTTTACAAAACCAAAGTTTTTTTTAAACTATTAAAACAAATGATAAATTTTAGTTTAATGTGGTTTATAAGATCTTTTATTATAATTATTTGTGGATTGTGAAGTTTTATTAATTATCATAAACATTTGTTAAATTCTTTATTAAGATTGGAATTTATGATATTAGGTGTATTCTGGTTATTAATGTTGCAGGTTTCGAGTGTAGGTAGAGAAGTTTATTTTGTGTTGTTTTTTTTAACGCTGGTTGCTTGTGAAGGAGCTCTTGGATTATCTTTATTAGTATTTATTGTACGGAGACATGGAAGGGATTATTTTAGGTCAATTAATATTTTAGAATGTTAAAGTTTTTTATTCCTTTAATTATATTGATTTGAGTGCATAAAGAATGGAAGGTAGTTCAATTAGGAGTAGGGGTATTAGCATTTAGGTTAAGATTAAGGTGTTTTCATAATTTTTTTATATATAATGTAGGGCATATATTTGGAATGGATTATTTAAGTTATATTATAGTTGTTTTAAGAGTTTGAATTGTGTTTTTGGTCTTATTGGCGAGAGAAAGGGTAAAAAGTGGACATAAGTTTCATTTTAGATTTATTATAGTAAATTTAATTTTGTTGTTATTTCTTGTGGCTACATTTTCTTCTATTAGATATTTAATTTTCTATATTAGGTTTGAGGCATCATTAATTCCTACATTAATTTTAATTTTAGGTTGAGGGTATCAGCCTGAACGAATTCAGGCTGGAATTTATATACTTTTTTATACTTTAACATTATCTTTGCCTTTATTAGTTTGTTTATTAAATATTTATTATGAAAAAGGAAGTTTGATTATAAAAATAAGAGAATTAAGAATAAGTAGTAGGTATATAATAAGTATTTGGTATATGTTTGTAGTTTTAGCATTTTTAGTAAAATTACCTATATATATATTTCATTTATGACTTCCGAAGGCTCATGTTGAGGCTCCTGTAGCCGGTTCAATAATTTTAGCAGGAATTTTATTGAAGTTAGGTGGGTATGGTTTATTTCGTGTTTTAATTATATTTCAATTAATTGGAATAAAATTTAGAAATGTTTGAATAAGGATGGGATTAATAGGAGGGTTTATTATTAGATTAGTGTGTTTACGTCAAGTGGATGTAAAATCTTTAATTGCTTATTCTTCTGTAGTTCATATAGGTTTAGTATTATGTGGATTAATAATTTATAATTGGTGGGGTTTAATAGGAGCCGTGGTAGTTATAATTGGGCATGGGCTGTGCTCTTCCGGTCTTTTTAGCTTAGCTAATATAGTTTATGAGCGAGTAGGTAGGCGAAGGTTGCTTTTGAGTAAAGGTTTGTTAAATTTTATACCTAGAATAGCTATGTGGTGATTTATTTTAAGAATTAGAAATATAGCTGCCCCACCTTCTCTTAATATATTAGGTGAAATTAGATTGATTATTGGAATAATTAGGTGAAGGGAGGTAAGTGTAATTGGGATTATATTGATTTCTTTTTTTAGAGCTGCTTATACTTTATACATATATAGACTAAGACAACATGGTTTGTTTTACAATTCTTTATATGCTTGTTGTTCTGGTAAGGTACGGGAATACATATTATTATTTTTACATTGGGCACCTTTAAATATCTTAATTTTTAATATGAAATTAGTTAATATGGTTTAAATTACTTAAATTAGTTTAATAAAAGACAGAAAATTAAGTTATGTTTTGGAAAATTACTATACATATAATTAGAATAGTATTTTTAATAATTGGTTGTTTAATTAGGGGTATTTATGCTATTTTAAAATTTTATAGAAATATAATTGAAGTTGTAGAATGAGAGATTTTAAGATTAAATTCATGTTCAGTTGTTTTTACTTTAATTTTTGATTGAATTTCTTTATTATTTCTTTCTTTTGTGCTTTTAATTTCTAGAAGTGTTCTTTATTATAGAGGAGATTATATAAAAAGAGACAGGAATTTTAATCGTTTTATATACCTTGTACTTATGTTTGTATTTTCAATAGCAGCTATGGTTTTAAGACCTAATTTGATTAGAATTCTTCTAGGTTGAGATGGGCTAGGGTTAGTCTCTTATGTTCTTGTTATTTATTATCAAAACGAAAAGTCAGCTAATGCTGGGATATTAACTATTTTATCTAATCGAGTTGGAGATGTAGCTATTCTTTTGAGAATTGGGTTAATAGTAAAATTAGGAGGCTGAAATTTTTTGTACTATACTTATAGTATGAGGGATAGAAAGTGGCTTGGGTTTAAATTTTTAATTATTTTAGCGGCTATAACTAAGAGTGCTCAGATTCCATTTTCTGCTTGACTTCCTGCTGCAATAGCAGCACCAACTCCTGTTTCAGCATTAGTTCACTCTTCTACTCTTGTTACGGCCGGAGTATATTTAGTAATTCGATTTAGTCCAATTTTAGAATCTTCTAATATTCAAAGAATATTATTAATTATTTCTTGTACAACAATATTTATAGCTGGTTTGGGAGCTAGATTTGAATATGATTTAAAAAAAATTATTGCTTTATCTACTTTAAGTCAATTGGGGGTAATATTGAGAATCTTAGCCTTGGGATTTTCTGATCTTGCTTTTTTTCATCTTTTAAGACATGCTTTGTTTAAGGCATTGTTATTTATGTGTGCTGGGGTTTTTATTCACAGGGTTAGAGATTATCAAGATATTCGGTGTATAGGGTGTTTAGTTAAATTTATACCTATTACAGTGGTTTATATAAGAATTTGTAATTTTTCTTTGTGTGGATTTCCATTTTTAGCTGGGTTTTATTCCAAAGATATGATTTTAGAGGTTGCTTTTATAAGATGGGTAAATTATATTTGCTTATGGATGTATATGTTAGCAGTTGGACTTACTGTTACTTATACAATACGGTTGATTTTTTATAGGATAAGTGGGGAGTTTAATTTAAATTTATTAGTTAATGCTAAAGATACTAACAATATAATAGTTAATTCTATAATTATATTGGGAATTGGAGCTATTGTAGGAGGCTCATATTTATCTTGACTTATATTCCCAGAACCTTATATAATTTGTATTAGAGATATTATAAAAAAATTAATTATAAGGGTAAGAATTATTGGAGGGTTAATTGGTTATTTTTGTAACTTATTAAGTGTAAGAAATAGGTTAATAAGATTGAAAAAATATTTTTGGGTGGTATATATAGGGTCAATATGATTTATGCCGTTTTTGAGATCTATGAAGAATAGAGAAATAACAATAAAAACTAGAGGCTTAATGGAAAAAATTGGAGATAAAGGTTGGTTTGAATATTTTGGTTCTCAAGGGTTATATTGAAAGTTAACCCAATTGTTTATAATTTTACATGAGTTTCAAAGAAATAAAGTAAAAATTTTTATAAAAATATTTGTTTTAAGGATTTTATTAATACTATTTGTGTATATTTGTTTATATAATTTATATTAGAATATTGTGTTGAAGTTACAAAAGAGACATAATTGTCTATAGGCAGTTTAGGTAGTTTAATAAAAAATAGTGATTTGTGGTATCAAAGAAATTAATAATAATTCTGAATTTTGTTCAATATATTAATTTAATAATAGTTAGTAATTATGAATGAATTTATAAATATTTTTAGAAATGTTAATTATTTCAGCTTTACAACGAAAAAGTAAAATGTTGAATTACACTATAAAAATCAGAATATAAACGGAGTTTAACCGCTTTTTAGGAAATTAGAAGTTTCCTTATTGACATAAATATCCTAATATTGATAGGAAATAATTTCAATTGTATCATTAACAATGATATACCTCTCTTTGGTTTCTATCAAAATTAGAGGCTTAAGCCAAATTTTAGGTCGAAACTAAATGCAAATATTCGCTTTCTAACCAATGAAACTAGTTTTTTAACTCTTTATAAGTGCAAATTACATATCATATAATATATTGACTATAGTTTCTTATTTAGATCATTCTAAAGCACCTTGATATCATTCATAAAATAGTCCAAGTAAAAGTATAATAAGAAAAAAAATAATTGTAAATAATCAAGAAAAAATGTTAACAAGATTGATGACTGGGGTAATAGGAAGTAGAAGAGTAATTTCAACATCAAAGATTAAAAAAATTACAGCGATTAAAAAAAATCGTAATGAGAAAGGTAATCGTCCTGACCTTTTAGGATCAAATCCACACTCATAAGGAGAGATTTTTTCTCGATCTAAAATAGTTTTTTTTGCTAAAATCGAAGTTAAAATTATAATGGCAATAGAAATTAAAAATGTGAGTATGGAAATGAGAAGTATAAGTCAGATTTATTTTTTCTAAATTTTAGGCTTTTTGATTGGAAGTCAAACGTACTAGATTATACTAAAAAAATAGAATTTATCTCCCCCACCAATAAATGAAAATATAAAGGAATAATCAAACTACATCTACGAAATGTCAATATCACGCTGCTGCTTCAAATCCTAAGTGGTGATTAGAAGAAAAATGATGATTTAAAAGACGAAAAAAGCAAACAGATAAAAAAGATGTACCAATGATTACATGTAAACCATGAAAACCTGTAGCGACGAAAAAAGTAGAACCAAATGTAGAATCAGCAATAGAAAACGCAGCTTCTAAATATTCATAAGCTTGGAGGGAAGTAAAATAAATACCTAAAATAATAGTTAATGCTAGGCTTTGGGTCGCTTGGCTATGGTTATTTTCTATAATAGCATGATGAGCTCATGTAACAGTAGCTCCTGATGAAAGTAAAATTGTTGTATTAAGGAGGGGGATTTGAAAGGGATTAAAAGGTTGAATACCTAAGGGGGGTCAATAAAGTCCAATTTCAATAGTAGGAGAAAGTCTTCTGTGAAAAAAAGCTCAAAAGAAAGAAAAAAAAAATAAAATTTCAGATAAAATAAACAAAATTATACCTCAACGAAGGCCCACCATAACTGTTGAAGTATGTAGGCCTTGATAAGTTCCTTCACGAGTGACATCACGTCATCATTGAATTATAATTAAAATAATGGTAAAAAACCTAAGTAGTAAAAGATTTATATTGTATTGATGAAATCATTTTACTAAACCTGTTGTTAATATTATAGCTCTGATTGATCCTGTTAGTGGCCAAGGACTTACATCCACTAAGTGGTAAGGGTGGTGATTATGTAATGATGACATTAGTTAATTTCTCTTGTGTAAAGAGTTCTTAGAATTGCAAAAACATAAGATTGGATGATTGCCACTGCAGATTCTAAAATTAAGAGTAAAATTTGAGAGGTAATTAAAATGGTTAAAATTGACATAGAAAGTGAGGGTCCAGTATTTCCTAATAAAGTTAAAAGAAGGTGACCAGCAATTATATTAGCTGCCAATCGAACTGCTAAAGTTCCTGGTCGAATAATATTTCTAATTGTTTCAATCAAAACTATAAAAGGTATTAATATGGGTGGTGTTCCTTGGGGCACTAAATGAGCAAATATATGTTTGGTACGAGTTATTCAACCAAAAATTATTAAAGTAATTCACAGAGGAAGAGATAAGGAAAGTGTTATAACTAAGTGTCTCGATCTTGTGAATACATAAGGTAAAAGACCTAGACAATTGTTAAAAATAATTAATCTAAAGATGCTTATAAACAAAACAGGTGCACCGATATGTGAAGAATTGAGTAAAGTTTTAAATTCATTATGTAGGGTTTGAATAATTTTTCTTCATAATAAGGATCATCGGGATGGGGAGGCTCAATAAATAAAAGGTAAAAAAATTAAACCTAAAAGAGTTGATAATCAATTAGTTGAAATTCTAAAAATTCTTGATGAGGGTTCAAAAATTGAAAACAAGTTAGCTATAATTTTCAAGGAAGTTTAGAGAGAGTGTGAGAAAAAGTAGTAAAATTAAATATTTTAAAAGGTTTAATAAAATAGTTAAGTATTAAAAAAACCATTAAAGAGAATAAAAAAAATATTAATAAACTAAGTCAAAATATAGGAAATATTTGGGGCATAAAGAAGTGTCTGAAAGGACGATTTAAATATGACAGATTTATGTTATAAGATTTAACTAACTTCTGGTCACCAGAAGTAGGCGAATACTATAGTAGGTTTAAAAGACCTATACTTATTTTTCAGTCATCGGGTGAGTTTTCAATTGAAGATGAAATTCAATTTAAAAATGAATTAATTGAAGTTCTTTCGATAATAATGGGTATAAAGCTATGATTTGCTCCGCAAATTTCTGAACATTGGCCTAGAAATAAACCAGGTCGGTTAATTAGGAACCTAATTTGATTTAGACGACCAGGTACAGCATCGGCTTTAACACCTAATGAGGGGATAGTTCATGAGTGGATTACATCTGCTGCAGTAATAAGAATTCGAATTTGGGTATTTATGGGAAGGATAGTACGATTATCTACATCTAGTAAACGAAAATTAGAGGAAGTTATTTCATTATAAGGAGTTATATAAGAATCAAATTCTAATTGCAAGAAGTCTGAGTATTCATATCTTCAATATCATTGATGGCCAATTGTTTTTAAAGTGATCGAAGGGTAATTTACTTCATCTAAAAGATAAAGAAGTCGAAGAGAAGGAAATGCAATAAAAATTAAAATAATAGCTGGAATTGTTGTTCAGATTAACTCAATAGTTTGGTTTTCTAATATATATCGGTGGATAAAAGTATTAAAAAAGAGAGTAGAGAGTAAATAACCTACAAAAGTTAGGATAAGGATTAGAATTAATATAATGTGATCATGAAAGAAAATTAATTGTTCTATTAATGGGGAGGCTCTGTCTTGAAAGCCTATATAAGTTCATGTTGCCATTAGAAGATAAGATTTACTAAAAGAAGGAAGATAACCTTCATAATAGGAGTTTAAGTCCTATGCATATGTTCTGTCATTTTAGGAGTTAGTAATTAATGGAGTTTCTATATATGAATGATCTGCTGGAGGGTAATTGTGTTCTCATTCAATTGATGATGGGAGATAAGGTAGGAAAATTACTGATCGGTCGGAGGATAAAGATTCTCAGATAATAATTATAAATCCTAATGCAGCTACAAATGAAATTATAGATCCTGTGGTAGAAACAATATTTCATGTGGAGTAGGCGTCAGGGTAGTCTGAATATCGTCGTGGTATTCCATTTAAACCAAGAAAGTGTTGAGGGAAAAATGTTAAATTTACTCCAATGAATATAATGAAAAAATGAATTTTCAGTCATTTAAGGTTGAGAGATAAACCAGTGAATAAAGAGAATCAATGAGCGATTCCACCGAAAATTCCAAATACAGCTCCCATAGAAAGTACATAGTGAAAATGGGCTACAACATAATAAGTATCATGGAGTAGAATATCAATGGAAGAGTTTGCTAAAACTACTCCAGTTAATCCACCTACGGTAAATAAAAAAATAAATCCAAGGGCTCAGAGTAGTGAAGGGCTAGTGTTGATTTGACTTCCATGTAATGTTCTTAATCATCTAAAAATTTTAATACCTGTGGGTACTGCAATAATTATAGTAGCAGATGTAAAATAAGCTCGAGTATCGACGTCTATGCCCACAGTGAATATGTGATGAGCTCACACAACAAACCCTAAGATTCCAATTGCTGCTATGGCGTAAATTATTCCTAAAGTTCCAAATGCCTCCTTTTTACCAGATTCTTGGCTAACAATATGGGAGACTATGCCAAAAGCAGGGAGAATTAAAATATAAACTTCTGGGTGGCCAAAAAATCAAAATAAATGTTGGTATAAGATAGGATCACCTCCTCCTCTAGGATCAAAAAAAGAAGTATTTAAATTCCGGTCAGTTAATAATATAGTAATGGCACCTGCTAAAACAGGAAGAGAAAGGAGAAGTAAAATTACAGTAATGAAAATAGACCATACAAATAAGGGTATTTGATCTATAGTTATACCATAAGATCGTATATTAATAACTGTAGTTATAAAATTTACTGCTCCTAAAATTGAAGAAACTCCTGCTAAGTGTAAGGAGAAAATACCTATATCAACGGAGGCCCCAGCATGGGCGAGAGCGGCTGCTAAAGGTGGGTAAATGGTTCATCCTGTTCCAATTCCTCTTTCTACTATTCCTCTTATTAAAAGTAAGGTTAAGGAAGGAGGTAAAAGTCAAAAGCTTATATTGTTTATACGAGGAAATGCTATATCCGGTGCTCCTAATATTAAAGGGATTAGTCAATTGCCAAATCCTCCGATTATAATAGGTATGACTATAAAAAAAATTATTACAAAAGCATGGGCAGTAACTACAACATTATAAATTTGGTCGTTTCCAATTAATCTACCAGGCTGGCTTAATTCTGCTCGAATAATTAAACTTAAAGATGTTCCTACTATTCCAGCTCAGGCGCCCAAAATGAAGTATAATGTACCAATGTCTTTATGGTTAGTGGAGTAAAATCATCGTTGCATTAATAT